TCTGATTTTCCTGTTATACTATACAATTCACTGGTATGAATAGAGCAAAAGAGAAAATAAAAAGTTAGGGGAATGATGACTCCTATATAGTTTTATACAACCTTTCTTTATTATTTTTTTTATTTACTTAATTCATTTCATTTAGTTTGATTAGAGTTAAATTCCTTAAAAACCTCAGCTTTCTTTAAAATATCCTGAACCGTTTCTGTAGGTTGAGCACCTTTCTCAAGGAAATATAAAATCGCAGGAACATTTAAATAAGTTTGATTCTTTATCGGATCATAAAAACCCACTTTCCGAAGATCTCGTCCTTCTCTTCGGGACCGAACATCAATTGCAACGATTCGATAGACGGCTCATTGGGATAGATGTAAAAAAGAACCCCCCCTAGAAACGTATAGGAAGTTTTTTCCTCGTACGGCTCGTTAAAAATGATTCTAATTTTAAGTTCTACTTATTACATACAATCACAAATGGGGCTAGAAAATGGTTAAATCAATTAGATTCTGGTTTAACTCCCCCCTTTTTTGTTACTTCCTTAAAAAAAACCATTTGTACTCATAACTCAAGTTAGATAACTCTCAAACGGCTCAAAGTAAAATAGTTAAGCATTTCATTTCTTGAGTGGTCTTTAAACCCCTTTTTTGTTTCTTTCGTTTCAAATCTATTTTTATTTTTATTATGGTCCAATTATGGAAACAATGGAAAAGCTCTTTTCTTGTTTTGGGATCCTTTTAATCTTTGTTTTATTTTCAATCATTGGGTTTAGACATAACTTCGGCAATTCTTAATCCTTTCAAAATGGCAGCAACATACCCTTTTTTGCGATTTTTTTCTAATAAAGAATTATAGATAGTTATAGATAGAAAGGGTTGATTCTCATATGATACACTTTGTATGGAAAGAATTTTTGCAATTCCGCTAAATTTTCTTTTAGATTGGAAACGTGAAACCCTTTCGATTTCTCTATCAACGATATACTTACGAAGTTGTTACAATTTATTGATTGGCATTAACCATAGACCTTTGCCCCTGAGAAAGGAATCAATACTTTCTACTCGAGCTCCATCATGGACTATTTCTATTACAACCCAATGGGGTTTGTAGTGAAACAGAATAAATGATGTCGAGTCAAGAGCACCTTCATTCTTATATAAAATGGTGGATGGAAAAATCCACAACGGATCCTGTCTTTCAAGTCGCACGTTGCTTTCTACCACATCGTTTCAAACGAAGTTTTACCATAACATTTCTTCTCTAATTGGGAACCGGTATGGAATTGATTCCATTATGGAATCGTGAATAATCATTGGTTCATTCGCTACATATACATAGTACTCTATCACTTTGCTTCTAGATAGATGGATATAAATTTTTCTGAAGAGTTTTTTCAACGTAACCCCAATTTGAGTGTTTTTTTTTTTCTATTATTTGTATTGTATTTTGTATTGTATAATATAAATACAATATTTTTATTTTTTTTTTATTATCAAAATTATTCTATTCGAAAATAGAAATATATAAATAAAAAAGGGAATCAATTAAAATTTTGCGTTTATTTTTATGAATTATGAAATGAATAAAAAAGACTAATGGGAGGGAAGATTTGATCCCTTATTGTTTCGATTCTTATTTTATAAAATAGCTACAAAGAAGAGTCCCTATTTCTATCTATCAGATAGATTAAACAATTGTTACTCTTATAAATAAATAGAATTAACTATTGAAATTGGCTTTTTTATTTAATAGATCATAAAATTTTTGTTTCACAACGTAAAATGACTCGCACTGAAATAAAGCATAGGAGCATAGAATAATACTAATATATACATATAGGCTATGCATTTCCTAGTTTTATATACGTATTTTCATATTTTGTTTAACTTAATATTTAATATTAAGTAATCTTTCTATAAGATTTTCATAAAAGATATAAAGAAAAAAAGAAAATGAATGCATTTCTTTATCTCTATTCTTCCCACCCCTTCCATAGATTTCTAATTAGTCATTAGAGTCAAACACGAAATACCTAAAAGTTCAAATAAATAAGTTCTTCCCCCCCTTTTTTTTTTTATTTTAGTCCCCTAACCAAGCCTTACGAAAGAAGGAAATCCCCTAACTTGAATTCAATTATAGTACCAATAACTCCTAGATCCAAAAAATGACTTGAAAGAATAGAAAATAAGATTTAAGAAAGATGAGTTCTTTCGTACAAAATGCATATGATATGCATCAGTGAAAATTGAATATCAGATGGAATCTAAGTAAATAACTTTCCTCAATAGAACGAAAATAAACATCTAATAAAAAAAAAGGCCCCTTCGCTTTTTTAATGAAAATCCTTGTCATTATGATTTCAATTCCTATTTTACTTGGATTACAGATGGATTCCGACGCCTTCACGTATCATTTGAACTCTCGAGTTTGTCAAAAAAAAAAAAAAGAAAGATTTATTTAATAATTTCAAGAAGAATAAACAAAAAAAGAAATTAAGCATTCTATTCAATATTAGAAATAGAAACAGATGCTTATAAGAATATTATTCTATTTTTTATTCTAATCAAATGTAGATTTAGAATGGAATATGAGCTGGGACGGAAGGATTCGAACCTCCGAATACCGGGACCAAAACCCGTTGCCTTACCACTTGGCCACGCCCCATTTGAATTTCTATTCGACCCTAATAAAGAATAATGCTGGTATTGGTTGATCGTCAATTCGAATCCAAATATCGAATTTAGAGAATAAATTCTTGCTACGATTTTTATACGTATATATTTATATTATAGAATAAAATTCAATTTATTGATCATTACATAAAATTCAATTAAGATATTGTATGAAAGTCGAATTTCTTCTATTCTATTTGAGAATGGGAGGGTTTTTGATTGGGTGAATTCAAAGACAAAGAAGAATTTTTTCTACTTGACTTTCTTCCTTTTGATTTCATATCAATAACTCAATCAAAATGCAATTATCTCCAAGAAAAAAATGTCTGTTATGCTTAATATCTTTAGTTTGATCTGTATTAATTCGGCTCTTTATTCGAGTAATTTTGTCTTCGCCAAATTGCCGGAGGCCTATGCTTTTTTGAATCCGATTGTAGATGTTATGCCAGTCATACCTCTGTTTTTTTTTCTCTTAGCCTTTGTTTGGCAAGCTGCTGTAAGTTTTCGCTGAGATCTTTAATATTATCCTAGAAAATTCAGGATTTATTTCGAAAATTCTATCAATTGGATCAGATAAGTCTCATAATAATGAACCCTCAATTGAAAGAAACTATTGACCTGACGCGAGAAATCTAAATCACCCCATTTCCCCAGTCCGACCCCATTTTATTTGCCGGCGAAAGACACGAATCCTATTAATATCAGAGTCTTCGAGAATATATAATTTTGGGTATGAAATATACTTTATAGTAATGAAAGACTCTTCGGACAAAAGAATTTTCAGAAATTCCAAATTTTTTCTATTTCTAGAAAGCACTTCATTTCTTGATGTCAAAATAGGATTAGGATATGTGGCATAAAAAAAGACGATCTATTCCCCCTTTTCCCCCAAAAATGATATGATCTTGGAGATTGTGTAATGCTTACTCTCAAACTTTTCGTTTATACAGTAGTGATATTCTTTGTTTCTCTCTTCATCTTTGGATTTCTATCTAATGATCCAGGGCGTAATCCTGGACGTGAAGAATAAAATGAAAAATGAGTTGAAAATTTTGAAAGATAAATGAAATTCAAATATCAAGTCATCGAGGGAGGCGGAAAGAGAGGGATTCGAACCCTCGGTACAAATAACTTGTACAACGGATTAGCAATCCGCCGCTTTCGTCCACTCAGCCATCTCTCCCAATTGAAAACAAATTACAATTACTATGTTACATTACACATAAAGTAAGGATTCAAAAAGGCTTTCTTTCTATCTTTTTATTATATAGATTAGATGTGTATAACTTTTATCAGTAATTCCAGTTAGATAAAGTAAGAGCTAAAAGGATCCAATTGTTTTCATTTTGATCGAAGGGGTCCTTTCTTTTATCTTTTACTCCCACGCCCGGCTGGCTAGGAAAATACCTAGCCGGGCCCTTTTCCAAGCCCGTTTTTGTTACTTTTGTTATACAACGAATGATAGATAAAACCCTTTATCAGAATCAGATTTGAAAAAAACAAAGGCTTAGAACACAAAAATGAAGTTAACACTCTAATTTTCATGATTCGTTTAGGATCCTATTTATTTTGATTACGCCAAATGCCTCTGTTCGACAAAAGATCCATTTGTATACAATAATTATATTGTAGCGGGTATAGTTTAGTGGTAAAAGTGTGATTCGTTCTATTAACCCCCTTAATAGTTAAGGGGTCCCTCGGTTTAATTTATATTATATTCCGATTAAAAACCTTTTTTCTTAAAAGGATTCAATCCTTTACCTCTCAATGACGGATTCGAGGAAAAATAGAAATTATCGTGATTTATATCCAAAGAACAACTCAAAATTGAAAAATTGGATTCTAAAATTGCGAAACATAATTTGTGAATTGGATTACTACTTCCAATTAAAGAATTATGAATTAAAGATCCATGGCTGAAGATAGAAAAGTTTATTTCTAACCGTAACTAAATCTTCAATTTGAAGTTGATAGAAAAGAAATTGAAGCAAAATAGCTATTAAATGATGACTTTGATTTACTAGAGACATCGACATATTGTTTTAGCTCGGTGGGAACAAAGTACTTTTCCTAAGGATTTTTTGAAATAGAAATAAAGAACGAAAGAACTAGAAAGATTGTTACAATTATCTTACTCTAGCGGGATCATCTAGAAAGCAAGTCTTTTTTAATTCAATGTATTCAGACAAAAAGCTAACATAGATGTTATGGGTAGAATTTTGATTAACATCTTTTAGATCTAGGAATTTATCCATCTTCCATAAAGGAGCCGACTGAAACCAAAGTTTCATGTTCGGTTTTGAATTAGAGACGCTCAAAATGTTGAATTGA